TGAACCTACGACATTGGGTTTTGGAGACCCACGTTCTACCGAACTGAACTAAGAGCGCTTTTTTATCACAAAAAACGACTGTATCTTTATTTTTTTTTAAACTCTACTTAATTACAATCTTGAATGCATATATTATCATATATAATATGATATAGATATAAATGAAAGATTAGGTATGCCCACTTCACTTTTACTCGATTTCAATAGATCCCTCGTTATTGTTATTGCTCATAGACGAAGTAAAGTAAGAGGTAGGGATGACAGGATTTGAACCCGTGACATTTTGTACCCAAAACAAACGCGCTACCAAGCTGCGCTACATCCCTTGCAATTGGTCTACAATCAATTGGTCTACAATGTCATTGTAGAGAATCCCTGTCTTGTTTTCCACAGATTTATACAGATTTATTTCATTTTCTCTGTTGAGATACACTCGCCATTTCTTCTTTGCTTTGGTCTCATATCAGATAACATATAAAAAGAATAACCTTACTGCTCAGGCGGGCGGAAAGGGACGGTTTTTTTCTTTTAGTTTTAAGAAAGGGAAAATTTTAGATATCAAATTGTTGTACATTTCAATTTGAATTAAGAATTCCGCGCACAAAACAAATGCAAATACTACATATACATCTGATCATATATGTATTACTATTATGTATTACAATAAACACTTGAATAAAGAAGGAGGATTAGAAATGCGAGATCTAAAAACATATCTATCTGTGGCGCCAGTAATAAGTACTCTATGGTTCGGATCCTTAGCAGGCCTATTGATAGAGATCAATCGTTTTTTCCCAGATGCGTTGACATTCCCCTTTTTTTCATTCTAGTTACTAACATGGGGGGGGGTGAAGAAGATTAAATAAATATCTGGAACTACTACCCCTCTTTTTTTTTATAATTCAAAGAAGTTAGAAAAGAGAAAGAATAAAAGTGGATTCAACCTCAGTGAAATTTTGAACTCGGGACGGAGCTTCAATTAAATTAACTTCAATTCTCTTTCTTAATTTAATTGAGGTGGAAATCCGATTAGGTCAACAGTATCATACAAGATGCTTAAATAAACTACTGTACTGCGATTCTAAGTATTACTTATTTTCAGTATAATTGGTTACAACACAACATTTCATAATTTGTTTCGAGTGAGCAACTTTTCTTTTTTTGTTCCTGTCTTCCGCGCTTCAAATCGGAAAATAAAAGAGTTGAGTGAATAAAAAACCAAAAGGAGGTTCATGGCCAAGGGTAAAGATGTCCGAGTACGGGTTATTTTGGAATGTACCAGTTGTGTTCGAAACAATGTTAATAAGAAATCAACAGGCATTTCCAGATATATTACTCAAAAGAATCGACACAATACGTCTAGTCGATTAGAATTGAAAAAATTCTGTCCCTACTGTCATAGACATACAATTCACAGGGAGATAAAGAAATAAATGGCATCGATAACTTGCTTGTCACTTTATACAAGGAAGATAAAAAATGACATATTAACATAATAGATAGATGTTTTTATATTTCAATTATATATTAATTATATACTATTAATATAGTATTATATTATTATTATAATATTAGAATGTTATTATAATTATTTATATTATTAAAATTATTATATATTTATAATTGATATTATATATTTAAATATATTTAATTTATATATATATTTATTTATATATTTCATATATATATATATGGAAATATAAACAAGCAAAATTTCTTAATTCTAAATCATTATCATTTTTGATCCGATCAAACGAAAGAAGATTTTCAAAATAAGGAATAAACAAACCATGGATAAATCCAAGCGAATTTTTCTTAAGTCCAAGCGATCTTTTCGTCGGCGTTTGCCCCCGATTGGATCGGGGGATCATATTGATTATAGAAACATGAGTTTAATTAGTCGATTTATTAGTGAACAAGGAAAAATATTATCGAGACGGGTGAATAGATTAACTTTAAAACAACAACGATTAATTACTATTGCTATAAAACAAGCTCGTATTTTATCTCCATTACCTTTTCTTACTAATGAAAAAAAATTTGAAAAAAAGAGAGTTGGTCGTTAAAACGAAAACGACAAGTCTTAGAATCCAAAAAACTAGGCTTACGTTTCAATTGAATAAAAAGTCCAATCCGAACTCAAACTGATGTTTTGTTCGAAAAATCCCAAAATATGGATTTTGGTGGCGTAAGACAAAAGCGAATTAGGGAAGTTGGGGAAGAAGAATCAATCTTTTTTTATTAAATGTTTTTTTTGCTTCGTTTGACTACTTGATTATATTATCATCAATCGTATTTTAATTTCTATTCTACCTTCCCGGAATTCATTCTCTAAGGCCAAGGAATTCCATGTAAAACAGTAAAACATTTCGATGGATTTCTCCTAATCGCCTTATTTTATGTTTATGATGTCATTGGAAATCATATAAAGACAATTTCTATTTAATATAGCAAGTTGCGCAAGTATTTTACGATTAAGAAGCAACTTTCTCTTGTACAGATTGTTTATTAATCTATTATAACTAAAAGATATTGTATTCTCGCGAATTACGGCATTTATACGAATGACCCACAAACGACGCACATTCCTTTTTTGCTTATCTCTATCCCGATGGGACGAAACCAAAGCTCTGATTTTTTGTTGAATAATATTTCGAGTAAGTCTTGAATGAGCCCCGCGAAAGCTTGATGCGAATAAACGGATTTTTATTCTACGCTTTCGAGCTATATATCCTCGTTTAATTCTGGTCATTGAATACCCGAAACGTTGATGACTAACTGATTGATTTCCTTTCTTTCAGTTATTCTTTTCCCCTTTTCTATAATAACAAAACGGATTTTTCCAATGTATAAAATAATAATTCCAATGGTTTTTGCTACTCTAACCTTCCCAACCACGATTTTTTCTCTAGGCATTTCACCTCGAAATAATAAATTGTATTGATACTCGGTATCAAACAAAAACATAGTAAATAAAAATTAGTAGTAAGATAAAGAAATAGTGGGTTTCATCGTTTTTATGGTTAGTTCTTAAACGGCGAGGTCTTTTCTATACACCGGAGCCCCGTCTTTCATTTAATCAATGCTATTGTTAACTTGTACAGTTGACACTTTTTGGCTCTACCCGTTATTATCCAGTAATAGGTCTCTCACACCAAGATCTAGCTATACAGTAACGGTATTTAATTATGCGGATTGGCTGATTAGCTGACCCTTTTAGTCCGTCCGTTCTTACAAGAGTGGTGCCAGAACTTTTTTTGCTTTTTAATTTTAATATGATTATCCCCGCTTAACGGATAACAATTTATTGCCAATGGGGAATTTTTTCTCGTTTTGAAATCGAGAATTGAGGTGATTGAATTTGCACCAAGGGAAACCATAAATTTGATACACAATAGAAGGATAGAACTTTTTTTTTTACTTTTTTTTAGATAAGGAAGGTTTTTTTTTTCATTTTATCCTATTCATCGGTACTGATCATGGGTAGTCGAAAGTTGTTTCCTTTCGTTTGTCCCAACCCCCAATCTGAACGAGTCGCACATACACCCTAGTACACGTTCCTCGGCGTTGAGGACATCCCCCAAGAGCGGGGGATTTTGTAACATTTCTGATTGGCTGTCTTGTGTTTCTAATAAGTTGTTTAATAGTTGGCATGGTAAATCGTATGCATAATGGGTTGGTTTAGATCGATCCTAACCAGATGATTATAAATGCTTTCTATATCTATTAAATTGATAAATATTCTATTACTTATTCTCTTAATTTGAATTAAGAGAATAAGTAATAGAATTACGAATATTAAATACCCCTAAGAAAAAAATCTCAAATCATGATTTGCGTGAAATTTCTGCTACTTTAATTATGATTATGCAACTGCTACAAGATCAACAATTCCATGAGCTTGGGCTTCTGTTGCTGACATAAAAGTATCCCTTTCCATGTCTTCGGATACAATCCATAAGGGTTTACCTGTTCTTTGTGCATAAACCTTTGTGAGGATTTCGCGCAGTTTCAGTAGTTCTTCCGCTTCCAGGACAAATTCTGCTACCTGTCCCTCAGAATAAGCAGCACTAGGTTGATGGATCATTACCCTGATGATATAAGATAATCAAAGGCTACTCTATCTTGCACGATAAGATAAATGACGGGATAAAGAATAATTAACAAAAAAAGATAGAATTAAACAACCGTACAGGCATTGTTTGGGCATTGCATACGGCTCCACAAGAAACTTAACTTTTTTAGTTGATCGAAGGAAACTATAGAGTCTATCAGGACTAGATCGGTAAATGATCCAATAACCACCCTTCTCTTGAGACTTGAGTTAATAAAAAACAAATACTATGGTGGCTCCGTTGCTTTATTTCATCGATGATTTAGCAATCCCAAAGTTTCTTTTTTTTTTCAAATAAAAAAATAATATAATCTTATTTTTTGTTCGTACTTTTTCATAACATTAAGAACCTTTATGGTGTGAAAACAAAAAAGTTTGCAACGCTGAAATAAGGCTCCGACAGATTAAGATAAAATCGGAAATACCCTTAATATCTCATACTACTCTTTCGATAAATAATCTAATGTTAAAAAAAAATAAACGAATTTCTTATATCGAATTCAAAATGCCATGCTATTATTACTTAATATATATTCATATTTTATATGGCGAAGGCATAGTTTTGTTCTTTCAAATAAAAAACCCAATGGCGCCGAGCGTGAGGGAATGCTATACGTTTGGTGATTTTTCCTCCGACCAGGATAATAGATCCCATCGAAGCGGCTAATCCCATGCATACTGTTTGTATATCCGGTCGCACATATTGCATAGTATCATAAATAGCCATTCCGGGTATTACCCATCCGCCAGGAGAGTTTATAAACAAATATAAATCTTTGGTCTCGCTTTCTGCACTAAGATATAGCATAAGAGCGATAAGTTGATTTGAGATCGCGCTATCAACCATTTGGCCTAAAAAAAGTAATCTTTCTCGATAAAGTCGGTTGATTAGGATCAGATTCTACCCCTTAGGAACCGTACATGCATATTTTGATGCATACGGTTCAATAAAAATTTAGAAAAAAAAAAGATCAATGTGTAGATTCCAGCCCTCCTTTTTGTGATAGTAAGTCCTTTCTAACTTCTGTTCTAACGAAAGGGTCCTTTCTTTCATTGTTTAAGAAAGATGAGTTTTGATCCGTTTATCTATAAAATCTAAAAAAGAATTCATTAAACTTATCAAACTAACTTCTCATTGATGTATTCTTTCATCGAGATCCAATTTAATTCAAATCACGATGGCATTTTCTTGTTCCTGAATGGGCTTCTTAAATTCTCTTAGGTTTTGTGCTCTACTCCGAGTAAGGATCCGCCCCATTTTTATTTGCACATATAGGGCAAATTTCACCAATACCGCGTCTTTTTGCTCAATTTTTTTTTTCAATTCCTTTCACGTCTTCCGTCAAATAGTTGACGCATTCGTCATATTATTTGATTAATTATGATTAGCAGTTTTAAATTGCCTGCTCTTTATTTAAAAATTTTTAAATGGAATATGCTACTAGAATATGCTATAACTATAAGTAGTAATCATAGATATCGTACTAATTGGGTTTTTCTCAACGGAGCCTAGCATACTTCATTTTATTGGTCCAAACAAAACAAGCCAACCATAAATTATTCTAATAAATTATTCTAATTGATAAGATACCTCCAAAGCATAGATCTATTTGCGTTTCATTATACTTCACGCTCCAAATTTTTGATGATTTAATCAATTTTTCTTGGGCGAAACAGAGGTTAATCCCGATCAGGGGAGGAAAACGGGGAAATCCCATATGGCCCAATATATCTGACAAGTCGCACTATATGTCAATCCAATTTTTATGGCCCCTCCCGGGAAGTTGAAAACGGACTTTTGGAACACCAATAGGCATGAAATGTAAAGACAAAAAGATTAAATACTTTATTTCACTTTGATGTGAAAGCGTAACAATGAATTTATTGTCTTAAGAATATTAATATTATATTAGCTTAAATTAGCTTAAAGAGATTTCTTAATATTTAATATAATATATTAATTAAATTATATAAATTATATAGTTAATTATTATATAGATTATTTATATAGTTAATTATATTATAATAATTAATATTATTACAATTCTATTAATATTACAATGTATATAATATTTATATTTTGATTTATATTCCTATTTATTATTCTTCATATTTATTTAATTCATATTCATTTTTATTTAGTTAATATTTTGATTAATTTTTATTCACGGATTTGCTAAGTTCATAAATAACTAAAAAAATAAATATAAATACAAGGAAGACAAAATGAATAAAACCAAACAAAATCTTACGAGCAAGCGCCTTGCATTATGAAAAAATCTCCACGCATTCGCTCTTATAAAATGGGGTTAACCCCCCATTGCGTATTGGTACTTATCGAGTATAGAATAGATCTGCTTCTCTTTGTTCCTACAAACAGAATTGTGACATTATGACTAAAATATTATAAAGAATAGAAAAAATATTACTCCTTTCTACAAGATAATCCACCGAAAAGGGAGGGGCCATAACATTGTTTTTTCCAGTGCAATAAAGTTACATAGTGTCTATTTTTTGTTGATAAAGGGGTATTTTCATGGGTTTGCCTTGGTATCGTGTTCATACCGTCGTATTGAATGATCCCGGTCGTTTGCTGGCTGTACATATAATGCATACAGCTTTAGTTGCCGGTTGGGCCGGTTCGATGGCTCTATATGAATTAGCAGTTTTTGATCCCTCTGATCCCGTTCTTGATCCAATGTGGAGACAAGGCATGTTCGTTATACCCTTCATGACTCGTTTAGGAATAACCAATTCGTGGGGTGGTTGGAGTATCACGGGAGGAACTATAACTAATCCCGGTATTTGGAGTTATGAAGGTGTGGCCGGGGCGCATATTGTGTTTTCTGGCTTATGCTTCTTGGCGGCTATCTGGCATTGGGTGTATTGGGATCTAGAAATATTTTGTGATGAACGTACAGGAAAACCTTCTTTGGATTTGCCTAAGATTTTTGGAATTCATTTATTTCTCTCAGGGCTGGCTTGTTTTGGGTTTGGTGCTTTTCATGTAACTGGATTGTATGGTCCTGGAATATGGGTGTCGGATCCTTATGGCCTAACCGGAAAGGTACAAGCTGTAAATCCAGCGTGGGGTGTCGAGGGTTTTGATCCTTTTGTTCCGGGAGGAATAGCTTCTCATCATATTGCAGCGGGGACATTGGGCATATTGGCAGGCCTATTTCATCTTAGTGTTCGTCCGCCCCAACGTCTATACAAAGGATTACGTATGGGAAATATTGAAACTGTGCTTTCCAGTAGTATCGCGGCTGTCTTTTTTGCAGCTTTTGTTGTTGCTGGAACTATGTGGTATGGTTCAGCAACTACCCCGATTGAGTTATTTGGTCCCACTCGTTATCAATGGGATCAAGGATACTTCCAGCAAGAAATCTATCGAAGAGTTGGTGCTGGGTTAGCCGAAACTCAAAGTTTATCCGAAGCTTGGTCTAAAATTCCTGAAAAATTAGCTTTTTATGATTACATCGGTAATAACCCGGCAAAGGGTGGATTGTTCAGAGCAGGATCAATGGATAACGGAGATGGAATTGCTGTTGGGTGGTTAGGACATCCTATTTTTAGAGATAAAGAAGGACATGAACTTTTTGTACGTCGCATGCCCACTTTTTTTGAAACATTTCCGGTTGTTTTGGTAGACGGAGACGGAATTGTTAGAGCCGATGTTCCTTTTCGAAGGGCAGAATCAAAATATAGTGTCGAACAGGTGGGTGTAACGGTTGAGTTCTATGGGGGCGAACTAAATGGAGTCAGTTATAGCGATCCTGCTACTGTGAAAAAGTATGCTAGACGCGCTCAATTGGGTGAAATTTTTGAATTAGATCGTGCGACTTTGAAATCCGATGGTGTTTTTCGTAGCAGTCCAAGGGGTTGGTTTACTTTTGGCCATGCTTCATTTGCTTTGCTCTTTTTCTTCGGGCACATTTGGCATGGTGCTCGAACCTTGTTCAGAGATGTTTTTGCTGGTATTGATCCAGATTTAGATGCTCAAGTTGAATTTGGAGCATTCCAAAAACTTGGGGATCCAACTACAAGAAGACAGGGAGTCTGATACCATATTGATCTCTTACTTTTTGCCTCTATTTGATTTTTGTAATTTGAAATAGGATACTGAAGACTTCTTGATTTGAATCGCTGCTTTTTCTTTGACTCTTGCTCTTTGTTTTATTTGTATCCGGGAGACACTCCTAAATAAACAGATATGGAAGCTATAATTGTAAACCACGATCGAATCTATGGAAGCTTTGGTTTATACATTTCTCTTAGTCTCGACTCTAGGAATAATTTTTTTCGCTATCTTTTTTCGAGAACCGCCTAAAGTTCCAACTAAAAAGTAAAAAGATGAAATGATTCTTTATTATCTTAATTGAAGTAAAGGGCCACCCGATATTGGGTGGCCCTTTACTTCAATTAGTCCCCGTGTTCCTCGAATGGATCTCTTAATTGTTGAGAGGGTTGCCCAAAAGCAGTATATAAGGCATACCCAGTAAAACTTACAAGTAAACCAGATATAGAGATGGCGACTAGGGTTGCTGTTTCCATTATTATATAATGTCATGATCCCAGTGGATCTATGATAAGATCATTTATTTAGAACGGAATGGTATACAAAGTCAACAGATCTCAATTAATACAAAATAGGATTTATGGGTACACAAAGCGTTGATGGTAGTTCTAAATCTGTTCCAAGACGAACTAATGTAGGGGGTTTATTGAAACCATTGAATTCGGAATATGGTAAAGTAGCTCCCGGGTGGGGAACTACTCCTTTAATGGGTGTCGCAATGGCTCTATTTGCGATATTCCTATCTATTATTTTGGAGATTTATAATTCTTCCGTTTTATTGGATGGAATCTCAATGAATTAGATTCACAAGAACTACTAAATCTTAGCTTTGCAATACAAAGTGAAGCGTTTGTGTCTCGGATTTTTTTAGTCTAGTCTATATTTGGTAGTTCGATCGTGGAATTTCTTTTTTTCTGTATTTCTGGAATATGAGTGTGCGACTTGTTATAATGGATCCTATTGATAGTACAGAGAACGGGTCTGTCATCTTGATAGAGATGGTTTTTTAGTCCGTCAGATATTTATTATAGTATCTTATCTGGAGCACGGAAGATATGAAATAGATTATGAAGTATTCGAACTATGATTCAGACTTAATATTCAATCCCGTGACCGGACTTCAAAAAATTTCAAAGAGTTAGAAGGTATAAATTGAAAGATTTTTCGTCTTTAAAATTTCTTTGTTTATGTTTATTTTGATCAAGGGAGAAACCGTTCTTTGGATTTATAGTCATTATATTTATTCATTGACATTGATAAGTGATGATACAACGGTTCTTAACTCAGGGAATCTTTGCTTTGTACTTAAATTGAGTTTGAAATGAAAGTTTTATTGAATCATCGTGGTTCTAAGATGAATCTGAGGTTTCTAATCGATTTATAGGATCTTAACAATAAAATTCCTATCAATCAATAATTAAAGAAGATAACAGTAAGGCTGCATTACATATTATATTCCATACAAATAAAAAAATACTCAAAAAATAGGTAAATAGAAGATTCAAGAGGCCTCTAATGATCAACATCAAGAGATGAATGAGCCAACTTGATATTTTGGCATTATAACCACAAAAAGAAAAAGAGTTTTCGGATTTTTCTTTTTTTTTTTTGTACGTCATCTTAGAGACTATTAACTATTAATTGAATCATAGGAGTAAGACGTTTCTATTATATATATATATCCGTTTTAACTAATATTTTTGTAGTTCTGTTTGAGCGGTACGAGATGAAATTCTCATATACGGCTCTCAGGGGGGGAGTTTTTCTGGTTTACCTATCTCAATAAAGTATATGATTGGTTCGAAGAA